GCTTACGTAGCTTAAGTAAAGCACAGCACTGAAGATGCTGAGATGAGCCCTAAAAAGCTCCGAAAGCACACAGGTTTGGTCCTAGCCTTATAATCAACTTTTTCTGAACTTACACATGCAAGCATCCGCACCCCCGTGAAGATGCCCTTAAGCCTCTTAAACAGGGGATAAGGAGCCGGTATCAGGCACAACTTTTAGCCCATGACACCTTGCTATGCCACACCCACAAGGGAACTCAGCAGTGATAAACATTGAACATGAGCGACACAAAGCTCGATTCAGTTACAGTTAATAGAGTTGGTCAATCTCGTGCCAGCCGCCGCGGTTATACGAGAAACTCAAGTTGATCATTTTCGGCGTAAAGCGTGATTAAAGTAACCCATAACTAGAGTCAAACTCCAACCAAGCTGTCGCACGCTTTCGTTGGTTTGAAGAACATTCACGAAAGTAACTCTAACTAATTAACACTTGAACTCACGACCGCTAGGGAACAAACTGGGATTAGATACCCCACTATGCCTAGCCATAAACTTTGACTACTTACGCAAAAATCCGCCAGGGAACTACGAGCCTAAGCTTAAAACCCAAAGGACTTGGCGGTGCTCCAAACCCACCTAGAGGAGCCTGTTCTATAATCGATACCCCTCGCTAAACCTCACCACTTCTTGCCAAACCCGCCTATATACCACCGTCGCCAGCCCACCTCGTGAGAGACTCCTAGTAGGCTTAATGATTTTTCATCAACACGTCAGGTCAAGGTGTAGCATATGAAGTGGGAAGAAATGGGCTACATTTTCTACTCCCTAGAATAAACGAAAGATCTCTATGAAACCAGATCGGAAGGCGGATTTAGCAGTAAAGAGAAACAAGAGAGTTCTCTTTAAAACGGCCCTGGAGCGCGCACACACCGCCCGTCACCCTCTTCTACAAAATAATCAATTTAAATAAACACATAATAGATACAAAGAAGAGGCAAGTCGTAACATGGTAAGCACACCGGAAGGTGTGCTTGGAATCAAAGTATAGCTTAACTAAAGCCTTTCGCTTACACCGAAACAATATCTGTTAAACCCGGATTACTTTGAGCCATAAACCTAGCATTTCAAATTACAAACAAATAACCTCAAATCTCTTATAATTTTCTAATTAAACCATTTTTAAATTTTAGTATAGGTGATAGAAACAAGTCATAATAGCTACAGAAAAAGTACCGTAAGGGAAAGATGAAATAGAAATGAAATAATTAACAAAGCAATAAAAAGCAGAGAATAAACCTCGTACCTTTTGCATAATGGTCTAGCCAGTCATAATCAAGCAAAACGAATTTCAGTTTGACCACCCGAAACTAAGCGAGCTACTCCGAGACAGCTTTATAGAGCAAACCCGTCTCTGTGGCAAAAGAGTGGGAAGATCTCCGAGTAGGGGTGACAGACCAAACGAGCCTAGTGATAGCTGGTTGCTCAGGAAATGAATATAAGTTCGACCCTAAAACAGATTTTTAACAAATAAAGTAAAAAATCCACTTAGGATTTATTCAATCAGGGTACAGCCTGATTGAAACAGGATACAACCTATAATACTGGGTAAAGATTATAATCTTCAAGGAAAATTGAGTCAGTGGGCCTAAAAGCAGCCACCTGTAAAGACAGCGTCAAAGCTCACTCAATATAAAACCCTTAAATTAGTATAACTTATTCTAAACCCTCAAACAATACTGAGCTGTTCTATTAACTATAGAAGCACTTATGCTAGAACTAGTAATGTGAATACACCATTCTCATAATATGTAAGTGTAAATCAGATCGAATAAATCACTGATAATTAACGGCCTCTCTGAGATCCCTGCAACAACAAAACAAGAAAACCATGCACCTTTTACCGTTAATCTAACACAAGAACATTACAAGAAAGATTAAAAGACGCAGAAGGAACTCGGCAAACTATGAACCCCGCCTGTTTACCAAAAACATCGCCTCTTGCTAAAAAACATGTATAAGAGGTCCAGCCTGCCCAGTGACTATAAGTTCAACGGCCGCGGTATTCTGACCGTGCAAAGGTAGCGTAATCACTTGTCTTTTAAATAAAGACTGGTATGAATGGCACCACGAAGGTTCAACTGTCTCCTGCATCCAATCCATTAAACTGACCTCCCCGTGCAGAGGCGGGGATACAACCATAAGACGAGAAGACCCTATGGAGCTTTAAACTAAAGGCAACTGCCAACTTCAACCTAATCCGTAAGGAAAAACAATAAAACAAGCAGAAATTGACCTAAAGTTTTCGGTTGGGGCGACCACGGAGAATAAAAAATCCTCCTTGAAGAATAGGGCCTACCACCCTTAACCAAGAATCACTATTCTAAGTAACAAAATTTATGACTACAATTGATCCAGTCTAACTGATCAACGAACCAAGTTACCCTAGGGATAACAGCGCAATCCATTTCAAAAGTTCCTATCGACAAATGGGTTTACGACCTCGATGTTGGATCAGGGCATCCCAGTGGTGCAGCCGCTACTAAAGGTTCGTTTGTTCAACGATTAAAGCCCTACGTGATCTGAGTTCAGACCGGAGTAATCCAGGTCAGTTTCTATCTATGAAGTATTTTCTCTAGTACGAAAGGACCGAGAAAATGAGGCCAATGTCTTAATAAGCCTCTCTCTATATCAGTGAAATCAACTAAATTGAAAATAGAACTAATACCCTGCCCAAGACTAGGGCTAGCTAGCGTGGCAGAGCCTGGCTAATGCGAAAGACCTAAGCTCTTTTTACCAGGGGTTCAAATCCCCTCGCTAACTATGTTAACCATTATTACTCACTTAATCAACCCTCTCCTTTACATAGTCCCAATCCTTCTAGCGGTAGCATTCCTCACCCTTATCGAACGAAAAGTTCTAGGGTACATACAACACCGTAAAGGCCCTAATATTGTTGGACCAACCGGACTTCTTCAACCAATTGCAGACGGAGTAAAACTATTTATTAAAGAACCTGTCCGACCTTCAACATCCTCCCAAACATTGTTTCTACTTGCACCAACCATAGCCCTAGCTCTAGCTATATCCATCTGAGCCCCACTACCTATACCTTTTTCTCTAGCAGATTTAAACTTAGGTATCCTCTTTATCCTTGCCCTATCTAGCCTTACAGTTTACACTATTCTTGGATCTGGATGATCCTCTAATTCAAAATACGCCCTAATTGGAGCATTACGAGCAGTCGCACAAACTATTTCATATGAAGTCACCCTAGGATTAATCCTATTATGCATAATTATACTAGCTGGTGGATTTACCCTTTATAACTTTAATACCACTCAAGAACATATATGATTAGTTATTCCAGGATGACCAATAGCAGCAATATGGTATATTTCTACCCTAGCAGAAACCAACCGAGCACCCTTCGACCTTACAGAAGGAGAGTCTGAACTTGTTTCAGGTTTCAACGTAGAATACGCAGGCGGACCATTTGCTTTATTCTTCTTGGCTGAATACGCTAATATCCTTATGATAAACACTCTTTCTACTATTCTTTTTCTTGGATCCTCATTCATAAACCAACCAGAACTAACAACTATTTCTCTAATAATCAAATCATCCATCTTATCAATAATTTTTCTTTGAGTACGAGCATCATACCCACGCTTTCGATATGATCAACTCATACACCTAGTATGAAAAAACTTCCTCCCCATCACACTAGCCATAACATTATGACATATCTCATTACCGATTTCTATGCTAGGCCTACCATCACAAACCTAGGAAATGTGCCCGAAAGTCAGGGATCACTTTGATAGAGTGAAACATATGGGTTCAAACCCCATCATCTCCTTAGAAAGACAGGAATTGAACCTGCACCTGAGAGATCAAAACCCTCCGTACTCCCACTATACCACTTCCTAGTAAAGTCAGCTAAAAAAGCTTTTGGGCCCATACCCCAAACATGTTGGTTAAACCCCTTCCTTTACTAATGAACCCAATTACACTATCAGTTGTACTAACCAGCCTTGCCTTCGGAACAGTCTTTACTGTATCAAGTAGCCACTGACTTCTAGCCTGAATGGGCTTAGAAATTAACACATTAGCAATTATTCCACTTATAACTCAACATAAACACCCACGAGCCATCGAAGCCTCAACAAAATATTTCCTCACACAAGCAGCAGCATCCGCACTTCTACTTTTTTCTAGCTTAAATAATGCCTGACTTACTGGAGAATGATCAATTTTAGATTTAACAAACCCCTTATCATGCGCAACCATAACCATCGCAATCTCTATAAAACTAGGACTTGCACCCTTCCACTTTTGATTACCTGAAGTCCTCCAAGGACTTAGCTTAACAACAGGATTAATTTTATCCACATGACAAAAACTCGCCCCAATAGCTATTTTATACCAAATTGCTCCAACACTTAATACACCACTTCTTCTCACCCTTGGTATCTCATCAACACTAATCGGCGGCTGAGGGGGACTTAACCAAACTCAGCTACGAAAAATTTTAGCTTTCTCGTCTATTGCTCACCTCGGTTGAATAGTTTCTATTCTACCATTCTCACCCCAATTAATAATTCTTAACTTAACAATCTACTTAATAATAACCTCCACCATATTTCTTACACTAAAAAGCATCTCATCCACAAAAATTTCTTCTTTAGCCACCTCATGATCTAAAACCCCAACTACCACAGCACTCTCACTTTTAACCCTTCTTTCTTTAGGTGGCCTCCCACCTCTTTCAGGATTTATACCAAAATGATTTATTATCCAAGAACTAACAAGCCAAAACACAACTATCCTAGCCACAACACTAGCTCTATCAGCACTTCTTAGCCTATTTTTTTATCTTCGCCTAACTTATATTGTCACACTAACATCATCACCAAATACATCAAACGCATCATTAACATGACGTCACCACTCTAAACAATCAACACTTTTATTATCAATCGCATTAATCCTGTCCTCATTTATTATTCCAATTTCACCACTAGCTATCACATAGAGATTTAAGTTAACCAGACTAAGAGCCTTCAAAGCCCTAAGCAGGAGTTAAAATCTCCTAATCTCTGTTTAAGGCTTGCAGGACTCTATCCAACATCAATTGAATGCAACTCAACCACTTTAATTAAGCTAAAGCCTTCCTAGAAAGACGGGCCTCGATCCCGCAACATTTTAGTTAACAGCTAAACGCTCTATCCAACGAGCTTCATTCTACTTCTCCCGTTTATTAAGGCAAAAAAACGGGAGAAGCCCCGGCAAACCTTCGTCTGCTTCTCAAGATTTGCAATCTGGCATGTCAAACACCGCAGGACTTGGTAAGAAGAGGACTTGAACCTCTGTATACGGAGCTACAATCCGCCACCTATTACTCGGCCACCTTACCTGTGGCAATTACTCGTTGATTATTCTCAACAAATCACAAAGACATTGGCACCCTTTACTTAGTTTTCGGTGCTTGAGCAGGGATGGTCGGAACCGCTCTTAGCTTGCTAATTCGAGCCGAACTAAGCCAACCCGGAACACTACTTGGAGATGACCAAATTTATAATGTTATCGTAACAGCACATGCCTTTATCATAATTTTCTTCATAGTCATGCCTATTATAATTGGTGGGTTTGGAAACTGATTAGTGCCTTTAATAATTGGAGCTCCAGACATAGCATTCCCGCGAATAAACAACATAAGCTTTTGACTTCTTCCCCCATCATTTCTTTTACTTCTAGCATCATCTGGGGTTGAAGCTGGAGCCGGAACAGGTTGGACTGTATATCCACCTTTGGCCGGAAACCTCGCACATGCCGGAGCATCAGTTGACCTAACAATTTTTTCCCTTCACTTAGCTGGTGTATCGTCAATTTTAGGAGCAATTAACTTTATCACAACAACAATTAACATAAAACCACCAGCTATATCTCAATACCAAACCCCACTATTTGTCTGATCAGTATTAATTACAGCTGTACTTTTACTTCTTTCTCTTCCTGTCCTGGCCGCAGGAATCACTATACTACTAACAGATCGAAATCTAAATACTACCTTCTTTGATCCTGCTGGAGGAGGTGATCCAGTTCTTTACCAACACCTATTCTGATTCTTCGGCCATCCAGAAGTATACATTCTTATTTTACCAGGATTTGGCATGATTTCCCATATTGTAACTTACTATTCAGGTAAAAAAGAACCATTCGGCTATATAGGAATAGTCTGAGCAATAATATCAATTGGACTTCTAGGCTTTATTGTCTGAGCCCACCACATATTTACTGTTGATCTTAATGTAGACACTCGAGCTTACTTCACATCAGCAACAATAATCATCGCAATTCCTACAGGCGTTAAAGTATTCAGCTGATTAGCTACAATACACGGCGGAACAATTAAATGAGACGCCCCCATACTTTGAGCCTTAGGCTTCATCTTCTTATTTACTGTTGGTGGTTTAACCGGCATTGTTCTTGCCAACTCATCTCTAGATATTATGCTGCATGACACCTACTACGTAGTAGCCCATTTCCATTATGTACTTTCTATGGGAGCTGTATTTGCAATCATAGGAGGATTCATTCACTGATTCCCATTATTTACTGGTTATACACTTCACGAAACATGAGCAAAAATCCATTTTGGGGTAATATTTGCTGGTGTTAATCTAACCTTCTTCCCTCAACATTTTTTAGGCCTAGCCGGAATACCTCGACGATACTCTGACTACCCAGACGCTTACACATTATGAAACACCGTCTCATCTGTTGGGTCCCTAATTTCTCTTGTCGCCGTAATTATGATAATGTTCATTATCTGAGAAGCATTTGCAGCTAAACGAGAAGTCACACTTACAGAATTAACATCAACTAATATTGAATGACTCCATGGCTGCCCTCCCCCTTACCACACCTTTGAAGAACCAGCCTTCGTTCAAATTCAATCATCAAATAATTAAACCGAGAAAAGAGGGAATCGAACCCCCATACTCTGATTTCAAGTCAGTTGCATCACCACTCTGCCATTTTCTTACTAATAAACTTTTAGAGATGTTAGTAAAACATTACATCTCCTTGTCAAGGCGAAATTGCTGGTTAAACCCCGGCACATCTCAACATGGCACACCCATCACAATTAGGTTTTCAAGACGCAGCCTCTCCAATTATAGAAGAATTACTTCACTTCCACGACCATACACTTATAGCCGTTTTTCTTATTAGTACGCTAGTTCTTTATATCATCACCATTATAATGACTACTAAACTTACTAATACTAACTCCATGGACGCCCAAGAGATCGAAATAGTATGAACTATTATACCAGCTATTATCCTCATCATAATTGCCCTCCCATCCCTTCGTATTCTATATTTAATAGATGAAGTTAATGATCCACACTTAACAATTAAAGCAATTGGCCACCAATGATACTGAAGCTACGAATACACTAACTATGAAGATCTCTCATTCGATTCATATATAATCCCAACTAACGACCTTACCCCTGGACAATTCCGACTGCTAGAAGTCGATAATCGAATGGTAGTCCCAATAGAATCTCCAACCCGACTCCTAGTAACAGCCGAAGACGTTCTCCACTCATGAGCTGTACCTTCTTTAGGTGTAAAAACAGATGCAATCCCAGGACGACTTCATCAAACATCATTTATTGCTACCCGTCCAGGAGTATTTTACGGACAATGTTCAGAAATTTGCGGGGCCAACCACAGCTTTATACCAATTGTAGTTGAAGCAGTACCGCTAACCGACTTTGAAAACTGATCTTCATCAATACTAGAAGCATCACTAAGAAGCTAAATAGGGCATTAGCGACAGCCTTTTAAGCTGTAGATTGGTGACTCCCAACCACCCTTAGTGAAATGCCACAATTAAACCCAGGCCCATGATTCCTAATCCTTATCTTCTCCTGACTTGTCCTTTTAACATTTATCCCACCAAAAGTTTTAAAACACAAAGCATTTAATGAACCTTCAACACAAACCACAGAAAAATCTAAACCTAACCATTGAAACTGACCATGAACCTAAGCTTCTTCGACCAATTTATGAGCCCTGTAATCTTAGGTATTCCACTTATCGCAATCGCAATACTTATCCCATTACTTTTATTTCCAGATCCATCCAATAAGTGAATTAATAACCGACTAATTACCTTACAATCATGATTCCTTCACAACTTTACCAAACAAATTTTTTTACCAATTAATTTACCTGGCCACAAATGAGCCCTATTATTAACATCACTGATACTTCTATTAATGTCTCTTAACCTTCTAGGTCTGTTACCTTATACTTTTACCCCAACCACCCAGCTATCCTTAAACATAGGCCTAGCCGTTCCGCTTTGATTAGCAACAGTAATCATTGGCCTACGAAACCAACCAACTATTGCACTAGGACATCTTCTTCCTGAAGGAACACCAACACCACTAATTCCAGTCCTTATTATTATCGAAACAATTAGCCTTTTCATTCGACCATTAGCCCTTGGTGTTCGACTTACTGCTAATTTAACAGCTGGACATTTACTAATTCAACTGATTGCCACCGCGGCCTTTGTGTTACTTTCTATTATACCAACTGTTGCTATCCTTACATCAATTGTTCTTTTCCTCCTCACACTCCTAGAGATCGCCGTAGCAATAATCCAAGCTTACGTATTCGTTTTACTCTTAAGCCTTTATTTACAAGAAAACGTCTAATGGCACACCAAGCACACGCCTACCACATAGTCGACCCTAGCCCTTGACCACTTACGGGAGCTGTAGCAGCTCTTCTCCTCACATCAGGCTTAGCTATATGATTTCACTTCGGATCAATAATTCTTTTAACCCTAGGCCTAATTACTATAGTTCTAACAATAATTCAATGATGACGAGATGTAATTCGAGAGGGTACATTCCAAGGACATCACACACCTCCTGTTCAAAAAGGACTGCGATATGGAATAATCCTTTTTATTACATCAGAAGTATTCTTCTTTATTGGATTCTTCTGAGCATTCTACAACTCAAGTTTAGCCCCCACGTATGAGCTAGGAGAATGCTGACCACCAACAGGAATTACCCCATTAAACCCATTTGAAGTCCCACTTTTAAACACAGCTGTACTTCTAGCATCAGGAGTTACTGTCACATGGGCCCACCATAGCATTATGCACGGTGATCGAAAAGAAGCAATTCAATCATTAACTCTAACTATTCTTCTAGGACTTTATTTTACAGCCCTTCAAGCCATAGAATATTACGAAGCCCCATTTACAATTGCAGATGGAGTATACGGATCAACATTTTTTGTAGCAACTGGCTTCCACGGCCTTCATGTCATTATCGGCTCATTATTCTTATCTGTCTGTCTTCTACGACAAATTCAATACCACTTCACATCCAAACACCACTTCGGCTTTGAAGCTGCCGCATGATACTGACACTTCGTTGACGTAGTCTGACTCTTCCTTTACGTATCAATCTATTGATGAGGATCATACTTTCTTAGTATTAAGCAGTACACGTGACTTCCAATCACAAAGTCTTAGTTAAAGTCTAAGAGAAAGTAATGACAGCCACTATTCTAATTATTGCCCTAACTCTTTCTACTATTCTAGCAATCTTAAGTTTTTGACTCCCCCAAATAACCCCTGATATAGAAAAACTCTCCCCTTACGAGTGTGGGTTTGATCCTCTGGGCTCTGCCCGACTACCATTCTCCATACGATTCTTCTTAATCGCCATCTTATTTCTTCTGTTCGACCTAGAAATCGCCCTTCTTCTCCCTTCCCCTTGAGCCGCACAACTTAACACACCAAATATTGTAATTTTATGAGCAGCCCTAATTTTAACCCTTCTTACTCTTGGCTTAATTTATGAATGACTTCAAGGTGGCCTAGAGTGAGCTGAATGAGTTGTTAGTCTAAACAAGACAGTTGATTTCGGCTCAACAAATTATGGTTAAACCCCATAATAACTCTATGACACTTATCCACTTTAGCTTCTGCTCAGCTTTTATTTTAGGATTAACAGGATTAGCCTTAAACCGCTCCCATCTTCTATCAGCCCTTCTTTGCCTAGAAGGCACTATATTATCACTTTATGTCGGCCTCTGCATTTGACCAACTTCAACTATATCATTTTCATTCTCTCTTATTCCAATCCTTATACTTTCTTTTTCAGCCTGTGAAGCCGCAACAGGACTAGCCTTAATAGTTGCCACCACACGAACTCACGGAACAGATAAATTATTTAGCCTAAACCTCCTACAATGTTAAAAATTTTGTTACCAACATTAATGCTAATCCCATCAACATGATTAATAAACAAAAAATGATTATGACCATCCTTAACCTCACAGAGCCTCATTATTTCTCTTCTAAGCTTAATATGATTTTTTAATCAATCCGAAACAACTCATTTCTCAAACTCCCTTATAACTATTGACCAAATCTCTACTCCTTTGCTAATCTTAACCTGCTGACTTCTCCCATTAATACTTATCGCTAGCCAAAATCACTTATCAACCGAACCAATCTCACGACAACGAACTTTTATTACCATGCTCATCTTCCTTCAACTATCCTTAATCTTAGCTTTCTCAGCAACAGAATTAATTTTATTCTATATTATATTTGAAATTACACTAATCCCAACATTAATTATTATTACACGCTGAGGAAACCAAGCAGAGCGCTTAAATGCAGGCACTTACTTTTTATTTTACACTCTAGCAGGTTCTTTACCTCTCCTAGTTGCTCTATTGTCATTATACTCATTTACAGGAACACTATCACTAAACCTGCTTCAACTCCTTCCTAACCATATCCCAATAACTTGAGCCAATAAGTCATGATGATTAGCCTGCTTATTAGCCTTTATAGTAAAAATACCACTTTATGGAACACACTTATGACTTCCTAAAGCTCATGTAGAAGCCCCTATCGCTGGTTCAATAGTTCTTGCCGCCATCCTTCTAAAACTTGGAGGTTATGGTATTATCCGAATCTCACTTACACTCTCCCCATCAATAAAAGAATTAGCCTACCCATTCCTCATCCTATCTCTTTGAGGTATTATTATGACCAGCTCTATCTGCTTGCGACAAACAGATTTAAAGTCAATAATTGCCTACTCATCTGTAAGCCATATAGGACTAGTAATTTCAGCTGCAATAATCCAAACCCCATGAAGCCTTACAGGAGCAATAATCTTGATAATCGCCCATGGCCTAATCTCATCCGCCCTATTCTGTCTCGCAAATACAAATTATGAACGAACACACAGCCGAGCACTTCTATTATCACGAGGTATACAAACCATCCTTCCACTAATAGGAACCTGATGACTCATCTCAAACCTCGCTAATATAGCCCTTCCTCCATCCCCAAACTTAATAGGAGAAATCACCATTATAACAGCTTTATTCAATTGATCCAGCTGAACTATTATCCTCACAGGATTGGGCACACTTCTAACAGCTAGCTACTCTTTATACATGTTCCTAATAACTCAACGAGGAATAACCCCAGAACACCTTAACGCTATTAACCCCACACACACCCGAGAACATACCTTAATAGCCATACACTTAATCCCAATTATCCCATTAATACTAAAACCCGAACTGATTTGAGGGTTATTTTTCTGTAGATATAGTTTAATAAAATACTAGATTGTGATTCTAGAGTCAGAGGTTAAACCCCTCTTATCAACCGAACTTGACTGGGACCCTAAGAACTGCTAATTACTTAGTGCCGTGGTTCAATTCCACGGCTTGTTCGGCTTTTAAAGGAAAACAGTCTATCCGCTGGTCTTAGGATCCAGAAACTCTTGGTGCAAATCCAAGTAAAAGCTATGAATTTTCCACTAATCTTCAACTCCTCAATATTAATCACAATCTCAATTCTAGTTCTACCTATTCTGATCTCAACATTTAATATTAACACTATTAACCTTCATCACTTAATTAAAACATCAGTAAAAACAGCGTTTCTAATTAGCATAATCCCACTTATCATTTTTCTAGATCAAGGTCTTGAATCAATCACTACTAACTTCCACTGAATAAACATTAATTCATTTGACATTAATATAAGCTTTAAATTCGATATTTACTCTTCTATTTTCCTCCCTATTGCTTTATTCGTAACATGATCTATTTTAGAATTTGCCACCTGGTATATAGCCTCAGACCCGATAATCTCCCGATTCTTCAAATATCTTCTTACCTTCCTTGTAGCCATAGTTATTTTAGTTACAGCTAACAACTTTTTTCAATTTTTTATTGGCTGAGAAGGCGTGGGCATTATATCATTCCTCTTAATCGGATGATGGTATGCTCGAGCAGACGCAAACACAGCAGCTCTCCAAGCAGTAATTTACAACCGAGTCGGAGATATTGGTTTAATTCTTAGCATAGCATGAGTAGCAATAAACCTTAACTCATGAGAAATACAACAAGTTTTTATACTAAACTCAGACAGCTTTACACTTCCTCTCCTTGGACTTATCCTAGCTGCTACTGGTAAATCCGCACAATTCGGCCTTCACCCATGATTACCCGCCGCAATGGAAGGCCCTACTCCTGTCTCAGCCCTACTTCATTCTAGCACAATAGTAGTAGCAGGAATTTTTTTACTAATTCGAATTCACCCAATAATAAATAGCAACCAAACAGCACTTACAATTTGCCTCTGCCTTGGAGCAATAACAACACTATTTACAGCTGCCTGCGCCCTAACCCAAAATGATATTAAAAAGATTGTAGCATTCTCAACATCAAGCCAACTTGGACTAATAATAGTTACAATTGGACTTAATCTTCCTCAACTAGCCTTTTTCCACATTTGCACGCATGCATTTTTTAAAGCTATACTATTTCTCTGCTCAGGCTCTATTATTCATAGCCTTAATGATGAACAAGACATTCGAAAAATAGGCGGCCTACAAAATTCTTTACCAATCACCACATCTTGCCTAACAATTGGCAGCCTAGCCTTAACCGGAACCCCCTTTCTAGCAGGATTCTTCTCAAAAGACGCTATCATCGAAGCCCTTAACACCTCTCAAACCAACGCCTGAGCCCTCACACTTACATTAATTGCAACTTCCTTTACCGCTATTTATAGCTTTCGAGTAATTTTCTTTGCATCTATGGGTCACCCACGATCAAATACACTTTCACCTATTAACGAAAACAACAAAGCAGTAATCAACCCAATCAAACGTTTGGCTTGAGGAAGTATTGTGGCCGGCCTATTAATCGCCTCAAACATACTTCCAATTAATTCCCCCATTATAACTATACCAATATTAGCAAAACAAGCAGCTATTATTGTTTCAATCACAGGATTAATCATCGCCATTGACCTTTCCAAGCTAACAACCTATTTTAATCAAAAATCAAAAACAAGCATTCACTCTTTCTCTAATCTCCTTGGATTCTTCCCAACCATTATTCACCGAATAATACCTAAAACCAATCTTAATTTAGCACAAAACATCGCAACCCATTTAATTGACCTATCCTGGTATGAAAAAGCAGGCCCACAGGGAATAGCAAATCAACAGCTGCCAATTATTAAAACCACCACAAATATTCAACAAGGGTTAATTAAAACATACTTAACCCTTTTCCTAATAACTTCAGCAATTATTATTGCCTTATTCTAAAGCACGAAGACTTCCACCATATTGACTTCGAGTCAACTCAAATACCACAAATAAAGTTAATAATAACACTCACCCACCAATAAATAATAATCACCCACCACACGAATACATTAAAGCCACCCCCGCTCAATCACCACGCATAACATAACTTCCTAACTCACTAGACTTATTTATACCATCTACCTCAACTCCCCCTAAAAACACATATCACACTAATACACCGGTTAAATATACTAACACATAAAATACTACCGACCAATTCCCTCATGCCTCTGGATACGGTTCAGCAGCCAACGCTGCTGAGTAGGCAAATACTACTAACATCCCCCCTAAATAAATCAAGAAAAGAACAATAGACAAAAACGAAGACCCTAAAGCAACAATTACTAAACACCCAGCCCCAGCCGCTAATACCAATCCCAAAGCAGCATAATAAGGAGAAGGATTTGAAGCAACAGCTACCAATCCAAGAACTAACACAATTATGGAAACAGAAACTAAATAAATCATAATTCCCACCAGGACTTTAACCAGAACTCGTGATCTGAAAAACCACCGTTGTAATTCAACTATAGGAACTAATGGCACCCAACATCCGCAAATCTCACCCACTAATTAAAATTATTAATAATTCATTTATTGACCTCCCAACCCCATCAAACATTTCATCATTATGAAACTTTGGTTCTCTTCTAGGAGTCTGTCTAATTGCCCAAATCATTACAGGATTATTCTTAGCTATACATTATACAGCAGACACATCTATAGCATTTTCATCAGTAGCCCACATTTGCCGTGACGTCAACTATGGCTGATTAATTCGCAACCTCCATGCCAACGGAGCCTCATTCTTCTTTATTTGCATCTATCTCCATATTGGACGAGGTTTGTACTATGGCTCATTCTTATATAAAGAAACATGAAATATTGGTGTTATTCTCCTATTCCTAGTTATAGCTACAGCATTTGTAGGCTACGTTCTTCCTTGAGGACAAATATCATTCTGAGGGGCTACAGTAATTACTAATCTTCTTTCTGCTATTCCGTACATCGGAAACGTACTAGTCCAATGAATTTGAGGGGGGTTTTCTGTAGATAACGCTACCTTAACCCGATTCTTCGCATTTCACTTCCTCCTTCCCTTTATTATTGCTGGAGCTAGCATCCTTCACCTTTTATTTCTTCACGAAACTGGATCAACAAACCCAACAGGATTAAACTCAGACCCAGACAAAGTACCTTTCCACCCCTACTTCTCTTACAAAGACCTATTAGGCTTCCTAATTATACTCACAGCACTAACTCTCTTAGCTATATTTTCCCCCAACCTTTTAGGTGATCCAGACAACTTTACCCCAGCTAATCCTCTAGTTACCCCTCCTCATATTAAACCAGAATGATACTTCCTATTTGCCTACGCTATCCTTCGATCTATTCCAAACAAACTAGGCGGAGTATTAGCCTTAGTATTCTCCATTCTTATCTTAGCCCTTATACCACTTCTCCACACATCAAAACAACGAAGCCTAATATTCCGACCACTTACACAAATTATATTCTGAGCTCTAGTTGCAGATACACTTATCCTAACTTGAATCGGAGGTCAACCAGTTGAAGACCCATATACCATAATTGGACAATTAGCCTCAGTAGTCTACTTCTCTATCTTTATTATTATATTCCCACTTATTGGCTGAGTAGAAAATAAACTCTTAAACTGATAGTCCTGATAGCTTAATTTAAAGCATCGGTCTTGTAAGCCGAAGACTGGAGGCTAAAACCCTCCTCAAGACTTTTTGGCAGTTGTTAGCAACCACCGATCGAGAAAGAAGGATTTAAACCTCCGCTATTGACCCCCAAAGCCAACATTCTAATTAAATTATCTCCCGACGTATGCACTAAGTAATGCTATGCTCTATTTACATATATGTATAATAAGCATTAATTTTATTGCCCTACGAACAATATTTACAATAAACTTAGAAAAATTAACATATTCTATGGTTATATACAATATATGTTTATAGAGCATAAATTTAAATACCCTACGAATAATATTTATAAATAAACATCAAGATTCAACAATTATAAAATTTATAAAAACATTAAGTAGTTAAACCTGAGCAAATCAACTTACGGCATATAAATCTTACAACATGTTATTCAAACAAACATAAAATTTCTACAAACAATTTCTATGTTACTTTAATTACTTATATAAATATAATGTTAACCCTAACAGATAAAAAATATTTCATACCCAAAATAATCCCCAACACTATTACAATTTTATTAATTAAAAAATAATCATCCCCATTTCTCTAACATACCTGTATAATAACCATAAAAACCATCAGTTACATAATACTTTATTTCTTCAAATAAATGAATGCATGAACACATACTTTAATCTGAATTGAACAAACAAATCCATCATAATTATCATATCAAAATCAAATTTTTTCATATTTATTATACTTCCAATTCTAAACCAATACACCCATAACTACTAAAAATTGCTTTAAAACTTGCATATATTTAACAAAGTAAATTAAACAATAACATTTACTTTAAAAACCAAAAAAAGAATAATTGAACATAACATGAACAAAAACATAAATATGTAAAATAATTGATCAATATAAATACTCATTTAATATTCCAGTTGTACATCTCCTATGTTTTATACCCTAACGTACTGTTTCACTCCGTATATCATAATAACAAAAAATCATTAATCGTATACTTCCAAAACAACATTTTATACCGTATTAACTTATAAATTTATACAAACATACATATAAGAACAAAATATCAATAATGAAAAAAAATAAAAAAATTGATTAATAAACATACGTTACAATTTTACATAAAATTATTAATATTAAGCATACAAGATCAATAAATAATGTATGTGTCTGTACTTAAAATGTATAATTGTACATATAAATCCATCAATAGCACTTCAATTAATATAAATTTCCATTCTTAATAAACAGTCTCCGTGATAAACATAAACTTAGCTATAACCGTAAATCCAATTAAGCAGTGTTAATTAATTCTTTCTCCAAAATTAACTAATTCTAGCAGAGACTCTGGTTTCAACCCCTCCTCACTTTACCCAGCCTGGAGTGATGTCTGATGCTAGATGCCCTGAAAGTGCCGTACCTAAATCTAAAATCGATAATTCTTAGACCTTTTGTAAACATCTGTCGGTCGTGAATCTGTTGTGACCTTAACCTAAGACAAGTCCCTAGTGTAATTCAGGAAAGCCTCTCTCCTATGCTTGAAATACCTCTCGCCCTTATCGCAAGCCTTGTCTCTAATTGGAAAGCCTTCATGTTTTTTTTTTTTCTGGGATCTCAATAGCATCTCAAAGTGGCTAACAGTGCTTATTACGTAAGAGGGTGGGACATTTGGTCTTATCGGCTAAGACGTACACGAAGTATTATTTCATGGTGTTAAAAATGAATGCATGATTGACATATTTTACCCTTAATCAGAACGTGTTCCTCAACTTTCCTATTATTATCCACCGGGGTTGAGAATTTCTAATTAAAGACGTTTTTGCGCGCTAAACCCCCCTACCCCCCAAATTAGCTTTTCCTGTAAAACCTTGTATTTTCCGTCAAACCCCAAAACCGAAAAAATTTTACCTTCAAAACCAATTTTTTCTAATCAAAACTCCTAAAAGTTCCTAACTTAGCTGTATAGAAGACGCTTCTCCTGGACTGTCAGCCTTGTATAGAATGATTAGAATAGGGTACCATAACCCAAACCCAAATTTTTTATCTGTATATATATCGTATATAATGTAATAAAAGTTTTATTAGTCTTTCCACTAGCACAACACTATTTCCAAAACACATTATAACGTTACATACTAATTTAATACCTTTTTGTACT